ATATCTAATATCTAATTCTAATAATCTACATAGTATATAAAGTATATAATAATATATATCTAATAATCTACTAATAATCTAATAGTAATTAAGTAATTATTTATTAGTAATATATATTAGACATACATCAAAATAGACATACATCAAAATTAAATAGCACTCTAAATTCTATATTTTTTCTCCACACCCACTTGTATGCATTTCGATCCATCAAAAATAATTGCAAGACCAACTGATTGAATTCCTGATTTTTTATATCTCTTTTTATGCTTATGTATATGTATCCGGAAGGCCATCTAAAGAATTAATGTAAGAAGAATAGTGTGTGCATATATTATAATACCATCATATATATATATATACCATAATTATACATATCAATTATACATATCTAATATATATTAAATATTAAATTATTAGTTAGATAATTATTAGATAATATAATAAATAATAATAAAATAATAATATAAAAAATATATAATTATCTAATTCTAATATTTACTAATATTTAGAATTAAACGAATATAGATAAACTAAACTAAGTCAAGGTATTTTTTTTTTTTCATCTTTGGCAAAACGATCACAATTGATAGAATTATATTATTCAGTAAAGTACTAAATTAGTAATATTAATATTCCTATCTCTAAAGCCCACTCCTTCCCCATACTACAAGTGAAAGAGAAAATGTAAACACTACCATTAAAGCAGCCCAAGCGAGACTTACTATATCCATGTGAATGATGTCCCTTATCTCTATGAAATGAAGTATTTATTCCATTATTAATTCATAATTATAGTGGAATCAATGGTGCAGAGTCAAAATAGGATTCTTAATTACGGCTAGTGATGAAACAATTTTACGAATCCACTCGTAAAAAGGTCCTTTATTTCTTAGTCAATAGATTCTATTGAAATTGAAAGAATTGGAAAATTGGAAATAATAAAATAAAATATAAAAATATATAAAAAAAATATAAAATTAAATAAAATATTTAAATATATAATATATATTATTATTATATTTATATTATATTTATATTATATTTATATTTTATATATTATTATAGATATAAATATATATAAGATATATAAGTGTATAAGATAGATAATGAAATAGAAGAAAAAAAAAAAAATAAGAAAAGAAGAATAACCATTTTTATTTCATTTCTGAGCACTCAGAGCCTATCCTGAGTTTGGATACAAAGTATCCTCGCTCAGTTCTTTCCACATCTTTAACCTTAGGAATCCTTGGATACCAAGATTTACGACTTCTTATTTTCATAGTTCTGATGCCCAGAATAGAATGAATTATCATTATTTCTTTTATTTGGTTCAATTCAGAATAGCCCAAACCAATGCATTAATAAGATTGGATTGCTTCAGACTTATTGGTATCTGTTTGAGCCACACTCAGAAACCAGATTTTTATCAATTTTGATAAAAAAGATGACAGTCTTTTATAGGACCTACGGGTTCTCAAAATCAAGTATCGACAGATCTAGTCCCTTGCCTATGCTTTTGCGGGGCAAGAATTTGTCAAGTTCGATCAGCAGGATTAAAAACTTCCAAGTCTTTTTTTGTTGATCAGGCGACACCCAGATTTGAACTGGGGATAAAGGATTTGCAGTCCCCCGCCTTACCACTTGGCCATGTCGCCAAATTACATTTGTATTCCCTTAATGGATGAAAAATCCAATTGATTTACGACTAATTATTATCAATTACAATTATAATCAATTATAATATTCTAATATTATATTCTAAATATTAATATTTTAATATTAATTATAATATTATATGTGTATATGTAAACCCCAGAACAGTGTAAACTACAGAGCTGGAATTTTTATACGTGGATACCGAATGAATAAAAAATAGACATTATGATTTTTGATCGAGTGCGACTTGACCTATGTTGCACCAAGTTCAATTATGAGAAAAGATGCGATATATGGATAGCTATATCGGCATGTGCTGGTATGTACTTCCTAAAGATTACTCCTATGAGTATTACGTACGCAATTCAATTGTATTTTATAAATTCTACTACCAAAAAAGATTTGCGAATTACTTTTTGAGCGTTTGTGCTAAAAATAGTTAAACTCTATGCTATTCCTGATTCTTCTGTTTTTATCTCATTCATAGAGAGCAGATTGATTCCCAAATTCATTTCTTTTTTATTTTTTGTACCCTGATCGTAATATCATAATAAAAGAATTGGGTAGAAATTGGATCAATTTTCTTATCCGATACCGATAAAAGACTCCGTCAACCTAAGTGACAGAATTTTTTCCCAGGAATGCTTTATCAATTTTAATTTCTTTCTATTTGTACCTGGCTCAAATTCGAACTTGCGTAAAAAATGCCCTCCATTTCTCTGTCTTGCTTCCGTTCATACGTATGATATATATGGATAGAGTTGGCTAAAATTTTATGTGATTTAGTAAACAGAATACCCATTCCATCATTGCTAGATCGATCGGTATGGTTCGATGAATAGTGAGCTAAGCCAATAATGGGATTTTTTCAATAAAGAGGAAACTTCAGATTAAGATGCTCCAGAATGGAAATGAAGGAATGTCCACAATACCTGGATTTAGTCAGATACAATTTGAGGGATTTTTTAGGTTCATTAATCAGGGCTTGGCGGAAGAATTTCATAAGTTTCCAAAAATTGAAGATAGAGATCAAGAAATTGAATTTAATTTATTTGTGGAAACATATCAATTGGTAGAGCCCTTGATAAAAGAAAGAGATGCTGTATATGAATCACTCACATATTCTTCTGAATTATATGTACCCGCGGTCTTAATTTGGAAAACCGATAGAAATATGCAAGAACAAACAGTTTTTATTGGGAACATCCCTATAATGAATTCTTTTGGAACCTCTATAGTAAATGGAATATACCGAATTGTGATCAACCAAATATTGCAAAGTCCTGGTATTTACTACCGTTCAGAATTGGAACATAACGGAATTTCTGTCTATACCAGTACTATAATATCGGATTGGGGGGGAAGGTCAGAATTAGAAATTGACAGAAAAGCAAGGATATGGGCCCGTGTAAGTAGAAAACAAAAAATATCTATTCTAGTTCTATCATCAGCTATGGGTTCGAATATAAGAGAAATTCTAGATAATGTTTGTTACCCTGAGATTTTCTTGTCTTTCCCGAATGAAAAAGAGAAAAAAAAGATTGGGTCAAAAGAAAATGCTATTCTGGAGTTTTATCAACAATTTGCTTGTGTAGGGGTAGGGGGAGATCCGGTATTTTCTGAGTCCTTATGCAAGGAATTACAAAAGAAATTTTTTTACCAAAGATGTGAATTAGGAAAGATTGGTCGACGAAATATAAACCGGAGACTGAATCTTGATATACCCCAAAACAATACATTTTTGTTACCACAAGATCTATTGGCTGCTGTGGATCATTTGATTGAAATGAAATTTGGAATGGGTATACTTGACGATATGAATCACTTGAAAAATAAACGTATTCGTTCTGTCGCAGATCTATTACAGGATCAATTCGGATTGGCTCTTGTTCGTTTAGAAAATGCGGTTCGAGGAACTATATGTGGAGCAATCAGGCATAAATTGATACCGACTCCTCAAAATTTGGTAACTTCAACTTCATTAACAACTACTTATGAATCGTTTTTTGGCCTACACCCTTTATCTCAAGTTTTGGATCGAACTAATCCGTTGACACAAATTGTTCATGGGCGAAAATGGAGTTATTTGGGTCCTGGGGGATTGACGGGGCGAACTGCTAGTTTTCGGATACGAGATATTCACCCGAGTCACTATGGACGTATTTGCCCAATTGACACGTCCGAAGGAATCAATGTTGGACTTATTGGATCATTAGCTACTCATGTTAAGGTTGGTTATTGGGGATCTATAGAGAGTCCTTTTTATGAATTATCTGAGAGATCAAAAGAGGCACAGATGGTTTATTTATCACCAAATAGAGATGAATATTATATGGTAGCAGCAGGAAATTCTTTGGCCTTGAATCGGGGTATTCAAGAACAACAGGTTGTTCCGGCTCGATATCGTCAAGAATTCCTGACTATTGCATGGGAAGAGATTCATCTTAGAAGCATTTTTCCTTTCCAATATTTTTCTATTGGAGCTTCCCTCATTCCTTTTATCGAGCATAATGATGCGAATCGAGCTTTAATGAGTTCTAATATGCAGCGCCAAGCAGTTCCCCTTTCTCGTTCCGAAAAGTGCATTGTTGGAACTGGGTTGGAAGGCCAAACGGCTCTAGATTCGGGTATTTCAGCTATAGCCGAACACAAGGGAAAAATCATTTATACTGATACTCACAAGATCGTTTTCTCAAGTAATGGGGATACTCTAAGCATTCCATTAGTTATGTATCAACGTTCCAACAAGAATACTTTTATGCATCAAAAAACTCAGGTTCGGCGGGGTAAATATATTAAAAAGGGACAAATTCTAGCGGGTGGTGCGGCCACAGCTGGTGGGGAACTCGCTTTAGGAAAAAATGTATTAGTAGCTTATATGCCATGGGAAGGTTACAATTTTGAAGACGCAGTACTAATTAGTGAACGTCTGATTTATGAAGATATTTATACTTCTTTTCACATCCGGAAATATGAAATTCAGACTCATGTAACAAGCCAAGGTCCTGAAAGAATAACTAAGGAGATTCCGCATTTAGAGGCTCATTTACTCCGAAATTTAGACAGAAATGGAATTGTTATGCTGGGATCTTGGATAGAAACAGGTGATATCTTAGTAGGTAAATTAACACCTCAGACAGCGAATGAATCATCATATGCCCCAGAGGATAGATTATTACGAGCTATACTTGGCATTCAGGTATCCACTTCAAAAGAAACTTCGCTAAGACTACCTATAGGTGGAAGGGGCCGAGTTATTGATGTGAGATGGATCCGTAGAAAGGGGGGTTCCAATTATAATCAAGAAAGGATTCGTGTATATATTTCACATAAACGTGAAA